GCTAGCGTAGCTTAATATAAAGCATAACACTGAAGATGTTAAGATGGGTCCTAAGAAACTCCGCATGCACAAAGGCATGGTCCTGACCTTATTATCAGCTCTTACCCAACTTACACATGCAAGTCTCCGCAATCCCGTGAGTATGCCCTCAATCCCCCGCCCGGGGACGAGGAGCGGGCATCAGGCACAAATTTTAGCCCAAGACGCCTGGCCAAGCCACACCCCCAAGGGAATTCAGCAGTGATAAACATTAAGCCATAAGTGAAAACTTGACTCAGTCAGGGTTAAGAGGGCCGGTAAAACTCGTGCCAGCCACCGCGGTTAAACGAGAGGCCCCAGTTGATAACACCACGGCGTAAAGGGTGGTTAAGGAAAGCAAAACAATAAAGCCAAATGGCCCTTTGGCCGTCATACGCTTCTAGGTGTCCGAAGCCCGATCATACGAAAGTAGCTTTAACAAAGCCCACCTGACCCCACGAAAGCTGAGAAACAAACTGGGATTAGATACCCCACTATGCTCAGCCATAAACCTAGACATCCAACTACAATTAAACGTCCGCCCGGGTACTACGAGCATTAGCTTGAAACCCAAAGGACCTGACGGTGCCTTAGACCCCCCTAGAGGAGCCTGTTCTAGAACCGATAACCCCCGTTAAACCTCACCACTTCTAGCCATCCCAGCCTATATACCGCCGTCGTCAGCTTACCCTGTGAAGGCAATAAAAGTAAGCAAAATGGGCACAACCCAGAACGTCAGGTCGAGGTGTAGCGTACGAAGTGGGAAGAAATGGGCTACATTTTCTATCACAGAACACTACGAACATGCAACATGAAATAGTGCTTGAAGGAGGATTTAGTAGTAAAAAGGAAGCAGAGTGTCCTTTTGAACCCGGCTCTGAGGCGCGTACACACCGCCCGTCACTCTCCCCTGTCAAAACGCAACAAAGATACTTAACACTAAAGCACTGACAAGGGGAGGCAAGTCGTAACATGGTAAGTGTACCGGAAGGTGCACTTGGATTAAACCCAGGGCGTGGCTGAGTCAGTTAAGCATCTCACTTACACCGAGAAGACATCCATGCAAATTGGATCACCCTGAGCCGAACAGCTAGCTTAACCACTAATATAACCCAACAATGTTAATAACAAAACATGACCTAACATCACAAACTAAACCATTTTTTTACCTGAGTATGGGAGACAGAAAAGGTTCAACTTAAAGCAATAGAAAAAGTACCGCAAGGGAAAGCTGAAAGAGAAATGAAACAACCCATATAAGCACTAAAAAACAAAGATTAAACCTTGTACCTTTTGCATCATGATTTAGCCAGCACCCTCAAGCAAAGAGACCTTTAGTTTGAAACCCCGAAACCAGGTGAGCTACCCCGAGACAGCCTATTTAAATTTAGGGCTAACCCGTCTCTGTGGCAAAAGAGTGGGAAGAGCTCCGGGTAGAAGTGACAGACCTACCGAACCTGGTGATAGCTGGTTGCCTGAGAAATGGATAGAAGTTCAGCCTCGCACACCCCAAATCAAAAACATAACATCAAGACAATGAGGGAAATATACGAGAGTTAGTTAAAGGGGGTACAGCCCCTCTAACAAAGGATACAACCTTTACAGGAGGATAAAGATCATAATATATAAAACATACTGTTTTAGTGGGCCTAAAAGCAGCCATCTAAATAGAAAGCGTTAAAGCTCAGACAGAAAAAAGTTTATTATACTGATAAAAAAATCTTATTCCCCTAACAATATCAGGCTAACCCATGCCCACATGGAAGAAATTATGCTAAAATGAGTAACAAGAAGACCTGCTCTTCTCCAAGCACAAGTGTAAACCAGATCGGACAAACCACTGGAAATTAACGAACCCAACCCAAGAGAGTAATGTGAATAACAAAAAAACCAAGAAAACCCCACAATTAAACAATCGTTAACCCCACACTGGAGTGCTATTTTTTAAAGGAAAGACTAAAAGAAAGGGAAGGAACTCGGCAAACACAAGCCTCGCCTGTTTACCAAAAACATCGCCTCCTGCAATCAAACTCAGTATAGGAGGTCCAGCCTGCCCAGTGACTACGGGTTCAACGGCCGCGGTATTTTGACCGTGCAAAGGTAGCGCAATCACTTGTCTTTTAAATAGAGACCTGTATGAATGGCTAAACGAGGGCTTAACTGTCTCCCCCTTCAAGTCAGTGAAATTGATCTATCCGTGCAGAAGCGGGTATAACCATACAAGACGAGAAGACCCTTTGGAGCTTAAGGTACAAAATTCAATCACGTTAAGCAACTCAATAAAAAGCAAGAACTTAGTGAAAAATGAAATTTTACCTTCGGTTGGGGCGACCACGGAGGAAAAACAAGCCTCCGAGTGGAATGGGCCAAATCCCTAAAACTAAGAGAAACATCTCTAAGCCACAGAACATCTGACCAAAAATGATCCGGCTAATAAGTCGATCAACGAACCAAGTTACCCTAGGGATAACAGCGCAATCCTCTCCCAGAGTCCATATCGACGAGGGGGTTTACGACCTCGATGTTGGATCAGGACATCCTAATGGTGCAGCCGCTATTAAGGGTTCGTTTGTTCAACGATTAAAGTCCTACGTGATCTGAGTTCAGACCGGAGTAATCCAGGTCAGTTTCTATCTGTAACGCTACTTTTCCTAGTACGAAAGGATCGGAAAAGAGGGGCCCATACTTAAAGCACGCCCCACCCCTAATTAATGAAAACAAATAAATTAAATAAAGGGAGGGCCAAAACCCCAACCATCCGAAATAAGGACATACTGGGGTGGCAGAGCATGGTAAATTGCGAAAGGCCTAAGCCCTTTAAACCAGAGGTTCAAATCCTCTTCCCAGTTTATGCTAAACACTCTAATAAACCACCTAATTAACCCCCTAGCCTATATCGTACCCGTTCTATTAGCAGTAGCTTTTCTAACCCTAATTGAACGTAAAGTACTAGGATATATACAATTACGAAAAGGACCAAATGTAGTAGGACCATACGGACTTTTACAACCCATTGCCGACGGAGTAAAATTATTTATTAAAGAACCAGTCCGCCCCTCTACATCTTCTCCATTTTTATTCTTAGCTACTCCTATCCTTGCACTAACCCTGGCAATAACACTATGAGCGCCCATACCTATACCTTACCCAGTAATTGACCTCAACTTAGGAGTTCTATTTATCTTAGCCCTATCAAGCCTCGCAGTATATTCTATTCTTGGATCAGGGTGAGCATCAAATTCAAAATACGCATTAATTGGAGCCTTACGGGCAGTAGCTCAAACAATTTCATATGAAGTAAGCCTTGGACTAATTCTTCTATCAGTAATTATTTTCTCAGGAGGATATACTCTACAAACATTCAGCACAGCCCAAGAAAGCATTTGATTATTAGCCCCCGCCTGACCATTAGCTGCAATATGATATATTTCAACCTTAGCAGAAACAAATCGAGCACCCTTTGACCTAACAGAAGGAGAGTCAGAATTAGTTTCAGGCTTCAACGTAGAATATGCAGGAGGGCCCTTCGCCCTGTTTTTCCTAGCCGAATATGCAAATATCCTACTAATAAATACCTTATCAGCTGTTTTATTCCTAGGAACATCACATATTCACCATATTCCAGAACTAACAACAATTAGCCTCATAACCAAAGCTGCATTATTATCTATTGTATTCTTATGAGTACGAGCCTCATATCCGCGAATCCGATATGACCAACTCATACATCTCGTATGGAAAAATTTCCTTCCCCTAACACTAGCCCTAGTACTATGACACATTGCCCTACCAATTGCGCTAGCAGGCCTTCCCCCACAACTATAATTCAGGAACTGTGCCCGAATGCCTAGGGACCACTTTGATAGAGTGGCTTATAGGGGTTAAAATCCCCTCAGTTCTTAGAAAGAAGGGGATCGAACCCATGCCCAAGAGATCAAAACTCTTAGTGCTTCCTCTACACCACTTTCTAAGATGGGGTCAGCTAATTAAGCTTTCGGGCCCATACCCCGAACATGACGGTTAAAGTCCCTCCTCCATCAATGAACCCTTACGTACTCGCAATTCTACTATCCAGCCTAGGATTAGGAACTACCCTAACCTTTGCTAGCTCCCACTGATTACTAGCTTGAATAGGACTGGAAATCAATACCTTAGCAATCATTCCACTAATAGCCCAACACCACCACCCTCGTGCAGTAGAAGCTACCACAAAATATTTTTTAACTCAAGCCACTGCAGCAGCAATAATCATATTCGCAAGTACAACAAATGCCTGAATTACAGGAGAGTGAGATATAAATAATATATCAAACCCCCTTGCTAGCACAATAATCATCATTGCTTTAGCACTTAAAATTGGACTAGCACCAATACATTTCTGAATGCCAGAAGTTTTACAAGGACTAGACCTTCTAACAGGATTAATCTTATCAACCTGACAAAAACTTGCCCCATTTGCCCTAATTATCCAAACAGCCCAAGCCATCGACCCAATACTACTAACCGCCTTAGGAGTCACATCCACATTAGTTGGGGGATGAGGCGGACTAAATCAAACCCAGCTACGAAAAATCCTAGCCTACTCCTCAATTGCACACATGGGCTGAATAATTATTATTCTTCAATACGCCCCACAACTTACCCTAGTCGCCCTAGGAACATATATTTTCATAACATCCGCAGCATTCCTTACCCTAAAAACATCGTCCGCCACAAAAATCAACACTCTTACAATAACCTGATCAAAAAGCCCAACCCTAACAGCAACCACAGCCCTACTACTACTGTCACTAGGAGGCTTACCGCCATTAACAGGATTTATACCAAAATGACTAATTCTACAAGAATTAGCAAAACAAAGTCTCCCCATCACCGCTACAATCATAGCCCTAGCTGCTTTGTTAAGCTTATACTTCTACCTCCGCCTCTGCTACGCAATAACACTAACAATTTCCCCCAACACAACCAACTCAATCGCCCCTTGACGAACCCAAACAACTCAATCCTCCCTCCCATTAGCCCTGTCTACTTCAATCGCCCTAGGACTTCTACCTATAACCCCAGCCATCCTAATACTAACCACCTAGGGACTTAGGATAACATCAGACCAAGAGCCTTCAAAGCTCTAAGCAGAAGTGAAAATCTTCTAGTCCCTGATAAGACCTACAAGAGTCTATCTTGCATTTTCTAATTGCAAATCAAATGTTTTTATTAAACTAAGGCCTTACTAGATGGGAAGGCCTCGATCCTACAAACTCTTAGTTAACAGCTAAGCGCTCAAGCCAGCGAGCATCCATCTACTTTTCCCGCCTCCAGCCTGATAAGGCGGGAAAAGCCCCGGCAGACTATTAATCTACGTCTCTGGATTTGCAATCCAACATGTTTCTCCACCACGGGGCTGTGATAGGAAGAGGACTCAAACCTCTGTCTTCGGGGCTACAACCCACCGCCTAAACGCTCGGCTACCCTACCTGTGGCAATTACGCGCTGATTCTTTTCTACAAACCACAAAGACATTGGTACCCTCTATCTTGTATTTGGTGCCTGAGCCGGAATAGTGGGAACCGCTCTAAGCCTTCTCATTCGAGCCGAACTAAGCCAACCCGGATCACTTCTGGGCGATGATCAAATTTATAATGTTATTGTCACTGCCCATGCCTTCGTAATAATTTTCTTTATAGTAATACCAATTCTTATTGGAGGGTTTGGAAATTGACTCGTACCATTAATAATTGGAGCACCCGACATAGCATTCCCACGAATAAACAACATGAGTTTCTGACTTCTACCCCCTTCTTTCCTCCTACTATTAGCCTCTTCTGGTGTTGAGGCCGGAGCTGGAACAGGGTGAACAGTTTACCCACCACTCGCAGGCAATCTTGCCCACGCAGGAGCATCCGTAGACCTAACAATTTTCTCACTCCACCTGGCAGGTGTGTCATCAATTTTAGGGGCAATTAATTTTATTACTACAACCATTAACATGAAACCACCAGCCATCTCCCAATACCAAACACCTCTCTTCGTTTGAGCTGTACTTGTAACAGCTGTACTCCTTCTTCTATCTCTACCAGTTCTAGCCGCCGGAATTACAATACTCCTAACAGACCGTAATCTTAACACTACATTCTTTGACCCGGCGGGAGGAGGAGACCCAATTCTTTATCAACACTTATTCTGATTCTTTGGTCACCCGGAAGTTTATATTCTTATTTTACCCGGATTTGGAATCATTTCACATGTTGTAGCCTACTATGCAGGTAAAAAAGAACCATTCGGTTATATAGGAATAGTCTGAGCTATAATGGCTATTGGTCTTCTAGGGTTTATTGTATGAGCCCACCATATGTTTACTGTTGGGATAGACGTAGACACTCGTGCATATTTTACATCCGCAACGATAATTATTGCTATCCCAACAGGTGTAAAAGTATTTAGCTGACTAGCCACACTCCACGGAGGATCTATTAAATGAGAAACGCCCATGCTATGAGCTTTAGGATTTATTTTCCTTTTCACAGTGGGTGGATTAACAGGAATTGTCCTAGCCAATTCATCACTTGACATCGTCCTTCACGACACATATTATGTAGTCGCACACTTCCACTATGTACTATCAATAGGTGCCGTATTTGCCATCATGGCAGCCTTTGTTCACTGATTCCCTCTGTTTACAGGATATACTTTAAACGACACCTGAACAAAAATCCACTTTGGAGTAATGTTCATCGGTGTAAACCTCACATTCTTCCCGCAACACTTCCTAGGCCTAGCAGGAATGCCACGACGATACTCCGACTATCCGGACGCCTACGCCCTATGAAATACAGTATCATCTATCGGATCACTTATCTCCTTAGTAGCAGTAATTATATTCCTATTTATCCTATGAGAAGCCTTCGCCGCTAAACGAGAAGTTTCCTCAGTAGAACTAACTATGACAAACGCAGAATGACTTCATGGCTGCCCTCCACCATACCACACATTTGAGGAACCAGCATTTGTCCAAGTTCAATCAAACTAACGAGAAAGGAAGGAATTGAACCCCCATATACTGGTTTCAAGCCAGTCACATAACCACTCTGTCACTTTCTTCTAAAGACATTAGTAAAATACGCAAATTACATCACCTTGTCGAGGTGAAATTGCAGGTTAAATCCCTGTATGTCTTAAGCTTTAAAGCTTAATGGCACATCCCACGCAACTAGGATTCCAAGACGCGGCATCACCCGTTATAGAAGAACTTCTTCACTTCCATGACCATGCTCTAATAATCGTATTTTTAATTAGCACTTTAGTACTTTATATTATTATTGCAATGGTTTCAACCAAACTCACTAACAAATATATCCTAGACTCCCAAGAAATCGAAATTGTATGAACTATTTTACCAGCTGTCATTCTAGTTTTGATTGCTCTGCCATCCCTTCGAATTTTATATCTTATAGACGAAATTAACGACCCCCATCTAACAATCAAAGCCATAGGACATCAATGATACTGAAGTTATGAATATACAGACTACGAAGATTTAGGCTTTGACTCCTACATAATCCCGACCCAAGATCTTACACCCGGCCAGTTCCGACTCCTAGAAACAGATCACCGAATAGTAGTCCCTATAGAATCACCAGTTCGTGTCCTAGTATCTGCCGAAGATGTATTACATTCCTGAGCTGTCCCATCTCTAGGTGTAAAAATAGACGCAGTGCCAGGACGACTAAATCAAGCCGCCTTCATTGCCTCACGCCCAGGTGTATTCTACGGACAGTGCTCTGAAATTTGCGGAGCAAACCACAGCTTTATGCCCATCGTAGTTGAAGCAGTTCCACTAGAACACTTCGAGAGCTGATCCTCACTGATACTAGAAGACGCCTCACTAGAAAGCTAATTATTGGACAAAGCGTTGGCCTTTTAAGCCAAAGTTTGGTGCCTACCGACCACCTCTAGTGAAATGCCTCAACTAAACCCCAACCCCTGATTTGCAATTCTAGTATTCTCATGAATCATCTTCCTCACCATTATCCCAACTAAAGTCTTAAATCACATCACACCAAATGAACCAACCCCAATAAGTGAAGAAAAACACAAAACAGAACCCTGAGACTGACCATGATAGTAAGCTTTTTCGACCAATTCGCAAGCCCATCCTTCCTAGGAATCCCACTCATTGCTATTGCAATCGCACTCCCATGAATTCTCTTCCCAACCCCACCATCTCGGTGAATCAATAACCGACTTATCACTGTTCAAACATGATTCATTAACCGATTTACTAATCAACTAATGATACCCCTAAATGTAGGAGGACATAAATGAGCACTTCTATTGGCCTCATTGATAGTATTCCTTATCACTATTAACATACTAGGCCTTCTTCCATATACTTTCACACCCACAACACAACTATCACTAAATATAGGATTCGCCGTACCACTTTGACTCGCCACCGTAATTATTGGAATGCGAAATCAACCAACAGTTGCCCTCGGACACCTCCTACCAGAAGGAACACCCATCCCCCTGATTCCTGTACTAATTATCATCGAAACAATCAGCCTGTTTATTCGGCCTCTGGCCCTAGGCGTTCGACTCACAGCCAACTTAACTGCAGGCCACTTATTAATTCAACTAATTGCTACAGCTGTATTTGTCCTACTACCCATAATACCAACAGTGGCAATCTTAACTGCTATTGTTCTATTCCTCCTAACACTCCTAGAAGTCGCAGTAGCAATAATTCAAGCTTACGTATTCGTACTGCTCCTAAGCCTCTACCTGCAAGAAAACGTTTAATGGCCCACCAAGCACATGCATATCATATGGTTGATCCAAGCCCATGACCACTAACCGGAGCCGTCGGTGCTCTATTAATAACATCCGGCCTAGCAATCTGGTTCCACTTCCACTCAACAACACTAATAACCCTTGGAATAATTCTCCTACTTCTTACAATATTTCAATGATGACGTGACATTATCCGAGAAGGGACCTTCCAAGGTCATCACACACCGCCAGTACAAAAAGGACTACGTTATGGAATGATCCTATTTATTACTTCAGAAGTATTTTTCTTCTTAGGATTTTTCTGAGCTTTCTACCATTCAAGTCTAGCACCAACACCAGAACTCGGAGGATGCTGACCCCCAACAGGAATTATTCCCCTAGACCCTTTTGAGGTCCCTCTTCTTAATACAGCTGTGCTACTAGCATCAGGGGTAACAGTTACATGAGCCCACCACAGCATCATAGAAGGCGAACGAAAACAGGCCATCCAATCTCTCGCACTTACAATTCTACTGGGATTCTATTTCACTGCCCTCCAAGCTATAGAATATTACGAAGCACCATTTACAATTGCAGATGGGGTATACGGCTCTACATTCTTCGTAGCCACAGGATTCCACGGACTACACGTCATTATTGGATCAACCTTCCTAGCTGTTTGCCTTCTCCGTCAAATCCAATACCACTTTACATCCGAACATCATTTCGGCTTTGAGGCCGCCGCCTGATATTGACACTTTGTTGACGTAGTGTGACTATTCCTTTACGTATCCATCTATTGATGAGGCTCATAATCTTTCTAGTATTAAAGTTAGTACAAGTGACTTCCAATCATTTAGTCTTGGTTAAACCCCAAGGAAAGATAATGAATTTAATCACAACCATCCTAATCATCACAGTAGCCCTATCTTCAATCCTGGCAATCGTGTCTTTCTGATTACCACAAATAAACCCGGACGCAGAAAAACTATCTCCATATGAGTGCGGATTTGATCCACTCGGATCTGCTCGACTGCCTTTCTCACTACGATTCTTCCTGGTAGCAATCCTATTCCTCTTATTCGACCTAGAAATTGCCCTCCTTCTTCCCCTGCCCTGAGGAGACCAACTCCACAACCCTACCGGAACATTCTTCTGAGCCACCACAGTTCTAATCCTGCTAACACTAGGACTAATCTACGAATGAACCCAAGGTGGTCTAGAATGAGCAGAATAGGGAGTTAGTCCAAAACAAGACCTCTGATTTCGGCTCAGAAAATTATGGTTTAAGTCCATAACCCCCTTATGACACCAGTACATTTTAGCTTTAGCTCAGCATTCATCTTAGGACTAATGGGATTAGCATTCCATCGCACCCATTTACTCTCCGCACTTCTCTGCTTGGAGGGAATAATACTATCCCTATTTATTGCATTAGCCCTATGGGCTTTACAGTTTGAATCAACAAGCTTCTCCGCAGCCCCAATATTGTTACTAGCTTTCTCCGCCTGCGAAGCAAGTACGGGCCTCGCACTCCTAGTAGCCACAGCCCGAACCCACGGAACCGACCGCCTACAAAACCTTAATCTCCTGCAATGTTAAAAGTACTAATTCCTACCATTATATTATTCCCAACAATCTGATTAACTTCCCCCAAATGACTATGAACAACCACAACCACACATAGCCTCCTAATTGCCCTTATTAGCCTCACATGATTAAAATGAACATCAGAAACCGGATGGACTATATCCAATTCATATTTAGCCACAGATCCACTATCAACCCCTCTCTTAGTTCTGACATGCTGACTTCTCCCACTAATAATTCTAGCTAGCCAAAACCACATTAACCCTGAGCCAATTAGCCGACAACGCTTATATATTACACTTCTTGCCTCACTACAAATATTCCTAATTATAGCATTCGGTGCCACCGAAATCATTATATTCTATATCATATTTGAAGCCACGCTCATCCCCACCCTTATCATCATCACTCGATGAGGAAATCAAGCCGAGCGCCTTAATGCAGGGACCTATTTTCTATTCTACACCTTAGCAGGGTCTCTACCACTACTAGTGGCTCTACTCCTACTCCAACAATCTACAGGAACCTTATCCATGTTAGTAATTCAATACTCACAACCACTACTCCTAGACTCTTGAGGCCATAAAATCTGATGAGCCGGCTGCTTAATCGCATTCCTAGTAAAAATACCGCTATATGGAGTACATCTCTGACTACCAAAAGCACACGTTGAAGCCCCAGTCGCAGGATCCATAGTACTAGCAGCAGTACTATTAAAACTAGGAGGATACGGAATAATACGAATAATAATTATGCTGGACCCACTGTCCAAAGAACTAGTATATCCATTTATTATTCTCGCACTATGAGGCATTATCATAACAGGATCAATTTGCCTTCGACAAACAGATCTCAAATCCTTAATTGCTTACTCATCTGTAAGTCACATAGGACTTGTAGCAGGGGGAATCCTAATTCAAACCCCATGAGGATTTTCAGGAGCTATTATTTTAATAATTGCCCACGGACTAGTATCTTCAATATTATTCTGTTTAGCCAACACAGCCTATGAACGAACCCACAGTCGAACCATAATTCTAGCTCGGGGCTTACAAATAATCTTCCCACTAACAGCAGTCTGATGATTCATTGCTAATCTGGCCAACCTAGCACTACCTCCACTGCCTAACCTAATAGGAGAACTCATAATCATCACGACATTATTTAACTGATCACCATGAACCATCGCACTTACAGGGGCAGGAACACTAATTACAGCGGGCTACTCCCTGTACATATTCCTAATAACTCAACGAGGTCCAACACCAATTCACATCACCAAACTTCCACCATTCCACACCCGAGAACACTTATTAATAGCCCTTCACCTGATTCCAGTAATTCTCCTCGTGGCAAAGCCAGAACTCATGTGAGGCTGATGTTACTAGTAAGTATAGTTTAACCAAAATATTAGATTGTGATTCTAAAGACAGGAGTTAAAATCTCCTTACTCACCAAGGAAGGACAGAAATCAATAAGTACTGCTAATCCTTATGTACCGCGGTTAAAATCCGCGGCTTCCTCACGCTTCTGAAGGATAACAGCTCATCCATTGGTCTTAGGAACCAAAAACTCTTGGTGCAAATCCAAGTGGAAGCTATGAATTCAACAACCTTAATTATATCGTCCTCATTTATTCTAGTTCTTACAATCCTTATATTTCCGCTACTAACAACATTAAACCCAAAACCACAAAAACCAGAGTGAGCAGGTACACACGTTAAAACCGCCGTCAGCACTGCATTCTTCATTAGCCTCCTTCCACTTATAATCTTTTTAGACCAGGGAATAGAAAGCATTACTACAAACTGACATTGAATAAACACACACATATTTGACACAAACATCAGCTTTAAATTTGACCATTACTCTCTCATCTTTACCCCAATTGCCCTTTACGTCACCTGATCCATTCTAGAATTTGCACTATGGTACATACACTCTGACCCCAACATAAACCGATTTTTTAAATATCTTCTCCTATTCCTAGTAGCTATAATCACTCTAGTCACAGCTAATAATATATTCCAATTATTTATTGGCTGAGAGGGAGTTGGAATTATGTCATTCTTACTAATTGGGTGGTGATACGGACGAGCAGATGCCAATACAGCAGCCCTCCAAGCCGTCATCTACAACCGAGTAGGAGACATCGGACTAATCTTAAGCATAGCATGATTTGCAATAAACCTTAACTCCTGAGAAATCCAACAAATCTTCTTCCTATCAAAAAACTTCGACATGACAATTCCTCTAATCGGACTAATCCTTGCGGCAACAGGAAAATCGGCCCAATTTGGCCTACATCCCTGACTCCCTTCTGCCATGGAGGGCCCTACACCAGTATCTGCCCTATTACACTCCAGCACTATGGTTGTTGCAGGAATCTTCCTATTAATCCGCCTTCACCCCCTTATAGAAAACAACAACCTAGCACTGACAATCTGTCTCTGCTTAGGGGCACTCACTACATTATTTACAGCCACCTGCGCCTTAACTCAAAATGATATCAAAAAAATTGTAGCTTTCTCAACATCTAGTCAACTAGGACTAATAATAGTCACAATTGGACTAAACCAACCACAACTAGCATTCCTCCACATTTGCACGCACGCATTCTTTAAGGCCATATTATTCTTATGTTCCGGATCAATTATCCACAGCCTAAACGATGAACAAGACATCCGAAAAATAGGAGGTCTTCACAACCTGATACCTGCCACCTCGACCTACCTTACAATCGGCAGCCTAGCATTAACAGGAACCCCATTCCTAGCCGGATTCTTCTCAAAAGATGCCATCATCGAAGCCCTAAACACCTCTTACCTTAACGCCTGAGCCCTAACCCTTACATTAATTGCCACATCATTCACCGCAGTTTATAGTTTTCGAGTAGTATTCTTCGTAACCATGGGATCCCCTCGATTTTTACCACTATCCCCTATTAATGAAAACAATCCACTAGTAATTAACCCCATTAAACGACTTGCCTGAGGAAGTATTATTGCAGGACTTATTATTACCTCTAATTTTCTACCCTCAAAAACACCTATCATAACAATACCAACTACTCTAAAACTAGCCGCCCTCATAGTAACAATCGCCGGACTTTTAGTAGCCATAGAACTTACAGCAATAACCAACAAGCAAATCAAAATTACCCCCACAATCCCCATACATCATTTCTCAAACATACTTGGATATTTCCCCGCAGTAATTCATCGACTTCCCCCTAAACTCAACCTAATCCTAGGACAGTCAATTGCCACCAAATTCGACCAAACATGACTAGAAATCACAGGACCAAAAGGATTAGCACTAACCCAAATAACAATATCAAAAATTACAAGTGATATCCAACGAGGCATAATCAAAACCTACTTAACTATCTTCCTTCTAACCCTAACCCTGGCCATCCTTTTAACTCTTATTTAAACAGCCCGAAGGGTACCACGACTTAAACCTCGAGTAAGCTCCAGCACCACAAGTAGAGTTAAAAGCAATACTCATGCACAAATAACCAGCATTGCCCCACCAAAAGAATATATAACAGCCACACCACTTACATCACCACGCAGCATAGAAAACTCTTTCAACCCATCAACAACCATTCAAGAACCTTCATATCACCCCCCTCAAAACAAGCCAGCTGCTAACACAACACCCAACAAATACACTAATACATATCCAACCACAGAACGACTTCCTCAAGCTTCCGGAAAAGGCTCAGCAGCTAAAGCCGCTGAATAAGCAAACACCACAAGCATCCCCCCTAAATAAATCAAAAAGAGAACCAAAGACAAAAAAGAGCCCCCATAACCAACTAAAATTCCACACCCAACCCCCGCTGCTACCACTAAACCTAAAGCAGCAAAATAAGGCGTAGGATTAGAAGCAACAGCAATTAAACCCACAACTAAAGCTATCAATAACAAAAACATAAAATAAGTCATAATTCTTGCTCGGATTTTAACCGAGACCAGTGACTTGAAGAACCACCGTTGTAGTTCAACTACAAGAACAATAATGGCAAGCCTACGAAAAACCCACCCACTAATAAAAATCGCCAACGACGCGCTAGTCGATCTTCCCACACCATCTAATATCTCTGCATGATGAAACTTTGGATCCCTTCTAGGATTATGCTTAATTACTCAAATCCTAACCGGACTGTTCTTAGCCATGCATTACACTTCTGACATCTCAACCGCATTCTCATCAGTAGTCCACATTTGCCGGGACGTCAATTACGGCTGACTTATCCGCAACCTACACGCCAACGGGGCATCATTCTTTTTTATCTGTATTTATATACACATTGCTCGCGGCCTATACTATGGATCCTACCTTTACAAAGAAACCTGAAATATTGGAGTAGTCCTACTCCTATTAGTTATAATAACGGCCTTCGTTGGCTACGTCCTCCCATGAGGACAAATATCTTTTTGAGGCGCTACCGTAATTACAAACCTACTATCAGCAGTCCCCTACATAGGAGATACTCTCGTCCAATGAATTTGAGGTGGCTTCTCAGTAGATAATGCAACACTAACACGATTTTTCGCATTCCATTTCCTATTACCATTCATCGTCGCCGCCGCAACCCTCCTACACCTACTCTTCCTGCACGAAACAGGATCAAATAACCCAATCGGACTAAACTCCGACGCAGATAAAATTTCCTTCCACCCATACTTTTCATACAAAGATCTTTTAGGATTTGTAATAATATTATTAGCTCTCACATCATTAGCACTATTTTCCCCAAATCTACTGGGAGACCCAGAAAACTTCACCCCAGCAAACCCACTAGTTACCCCTCCACACATTAAACCAGAATGATACTTCCTATTGGCCTACGCCATCCTACGATCTATTCCAAACAAACTAGGAGGGGTCCTTGCACTATTATTTTCCATCCTAGTACTAATAGTAGTGCCAATCTTACACACCTCAAAACAACGAGGACTAACATTCCGCCCAATCACCCAATTCCTATTCTGAACCTTAGTAGCAGACATGATTATTCTGACATGAATTGGAGGCATACCCGTAGAACATCCATATGTCATTATTGGACAAATTGCATCAGTCCTTTATTTCGCATTATTCCTCATTTTAACCCCACTAGCAGGGTGATTAGAAAATAAAGCACTAAAATGAGCTTGCCCTAGTAGCTTAGCCTAAAAGCATCGGTCTTGTAATCCGAAGATCGGAGGTTAAATTCCTCCCTAGCGCCCAGAAAAGGGAGATTTTAACTCCCACCCCTGGCTCCCAAAGCCAGAATTCTAAATTAAACTATCTTCTGATAGTAACCTATATGGTTTAGTACATAATATGTATTATATTACATAATGCATTAGTCCATATATATGTATTATCACCATTAACTTATTTTAACCATAAAGCAAGTACTAACGTTCAAGACGTACATAAACCAAAAATTTAAAATTCACAAATAATTTATTTCAACCTGGAAAATAGATTATTCCCCATAACTGGTCCTCAAATTTTTCCTTGAAATAACCAACTAACATTTAATTAGACTATATTAATGTAGTAAGAGACCACCAACCAGTTTATATAAAGGTATTATATTCATGATAGAATCAGGGACAAATATTGTGAGGGTAGCACAAAATGAACTATTCCTTGCATCTGGTTCCTATTTCAGGAACATAACTGTAAAATTCCACCCTCGGATAATTATATCTGGCATTTGATTAATGATATGAGTACATACTTTTCATTAACCCCACATGCGAGCATCCTTCTATATGCATAGGGGTTCTCCTTTTGGTTTCTTTTCACCTTGCATTTCAGAGTGCAGGCGCAAATGATAAATTAAGGTTGAACATTTTCCTTGCTTGTGTTAAATTAAGTTAATTATTGAAAGACATAACTTAAGAATTACATACTTCTAACTCAAGTGCATAACATATTCATTCCTTCTTCAACTTGCCCCTATATATATGCCCCTTCCTCGGTTTCTACGCGACAAACCCCCCTACCCCCTACGCTCAGCAAATCCTGTTATCCTTGTCAAACCCCTAAACCAAGGAAGGCTCGAGAACGTAAAAACTAACAAGTTGAATTATGGGTTAGCTATCCGCATTATATATATATACATACACATCGCGCTAATTCACCGCACAATTCTTCCAAATATTAGCCTAAAAATCTCTACTAAATTTTATAGGGCACATCTCAATGCTAAAAAATCCAACATTACAAT